TAGGATCCGATGAATTGATAAATTCATCTCTCCATTTTTCTGTGAAAGGGGGGACAGGTAGCAAGATCTAATCCCCAGCGGGGATCCTTATTTCTTTTGTTTTTCGTTTCGCATTTATCATCGTACAAGTATGGGAATTTAAATTTCTTTCACTAATACCGATTGATAAGGGGAGACATATGTAAGTTGGTACAATCGGTGGCATTACTATATTCAGTATTTTAATAGATACCATACTCGTCTAACTTTCTTTTTCAATTGTTCTTGAACAATGAAATGGAATATAGTTCCCCTATTTTTACCGGGAGTACATACACAAATTGTATTCGTTTATTGTACGATACACAATGAACTTAACATAATTACCTTGACTTTGTTTGTGTATCCTCAATTACTAATTGGAAACAATCTATCTATTCTCATGCAAATTGCACACTGAATTTTTGATGTATACGTTCTAGTCTCAATCCAAGAAAGAAGAAGAGATACTATACTAATAAAATAAAAGACCAAGCAACGCACCTTTTTAGTAAATTAGTAAATTTGTTGGAATATTAGATCTTTTCCACTTAAGACCCGTCCTTTTTTCCATCTCACTTCTACTGTTTGGATCTGTGTGACCCATAGAATACCGGTCATATTCATATAATATCTCATAATTGTATGTATAAGTATAAGGAAAGAGAGTTGTATAAGGAAGACAAAGACAGTAGGTTATGGAAAAGAAAAAAAAAGTGGAAAAAAGGATGAAAAATTCAATGGAATTCCTGATCCAATAAAGAATCCCATTTCGGATTTAGTATGGATAAAATAAAAGATTTTCTTATGTTATACTATTCAATATTCAATTCTCGACGATGAATCGATTTGATAGATCAGATATTGTTATTCATAATATTGATCCGATTCAGTATCATCAGAATTCAATTCATCCCATTGAATTGACAGGAGTAAAATTTCTTATCTCTATGGGATTAGATCCCGAGTTATTGCGAAGTAAAAAAAACAATGAGATTATGGAAGTCAATATTCTCGCATTTATTGCTACTGCACTGTTCATTCTAGTTCCTACTGCTTTTTTACTTATCATCTACGTAAAAACAGTCAGTCAAAATGATTAATTTAACTGAAACTTGTTTGGATTATTAGTTTGATTTGGCTGGAATCATAACTATCTGAGAAAGTGTGGTAGAAAGAACTACCACACTTTCTCAGATAGTATTGTATATTTTTATCATATAAATTTATTATCATATAAGTATAAATAGTATGATCATTAAATAGTATGATCATATAAATTTTATCATATAAAGTTGTATACAGATATGGTTTTATATAGATATAGATCAATTTACAATATGTATATGTATTAGATGTACATCTAATACATATACATCGAAATAGCAGTCTAATTCTATTTCTTTTTTTTTCGCTACATCTACTTGTATGGGTTTCGATCAATCCAAAATAATCCAAGGCCAACTCTTCTAATTCCTAGGCTTCTTATGACTTATAACTGACTTATAACTAAATATATATATATATATACTAAACTAAGTCCCGAGATCCATTGAAAAAATCAATGGAGGAAAAATAGTATGGGTATGGGCATATATTAACTATATAAAATAAAATAAAAATAAAAGAAAACGAAACCAAGGAATCTTTTTTATTTTTTTTTTTTTTTTAGTTTCGCAAAACGATCGATCAATTAAACGATTGATACAATTCGATCACTCAATCGATTATTCAATTAGTAGTACCCCTAGAGTCCACTTCTTCCCCATACTACGAGTGAGAGGGAAAATGTAAAGACTACCATTAAAGCAGCCCAAGTGAGACTTACTATATCCATGTGAATTATGTCTCCTATCTCTATGAAGGAATTTTTTTATTATTGATTATTGATCAATAATCATAGTGGAATCAATGGTGCAGAGTCAAAAGAAAATAGGATTCTGACTTAAGGCTATTGATGAACTAATCCAATGAATCTACTCGTAACAAGTTCCTATATTATAATATTATAAAATTTCTGGTAGAATCGGAAAGCATTAAGCACAAATAGGATACACACACCTTTTATTTGGAAATAGCAAAGGAATGCTTCTAATGGAACATGTAGAAATAGTAAGACCTATTGTTTGTTACCTTTCTTTCATAAGCAAAAGACGTCAAAATATACCATCAAGATAGATAACCATCTATCAGATACCTCTATTTTATTTGATCTAAGGCTTACGCCTTTCTTTCTGTGAAAGAATGGAATGGTAAGACATCACCACCATTATTACATACATTCTCTTTTTTGTAATCCCCTACACGGGCAAAGAATTTTTTTTTTCTTTCTTTTTACTCTATAAAAAAGAGCCGCACAACAATGTTGATTGAATGTTTGAGTACTCAAAGCCTCTCGTGAGTCTGGATACAAAGTATCTTCAGTCTTTTCCACAACTTCTAAATTGATTTCCCATCAGCCTATTCTATTCAATCTAATTCC